GAATTTCATCTCGTACGGCTCAAGCGGAAACACACAAATACTGATTTCAACGGATATATAATAGAAAGTTCAAAACTTCATTAGCCGCTTGATTCGATTTGCCTCGAAGATACGAAGTAACAAAAATCCGGAATCTCTTCTTTGTGATGATAATGCCAAAAAATATCAAGTTGGCTCATCTGTCTTTCTTTATGTTGATCGTTACAGGCCTCTTGAATCTTCTATTCCCTATTTTTTATTTGTTATTTGATTTATTGTTCTTTTTTGTGCGTACTGCGGATTTACTCTTGTTTTACTATTGATAGGAATTCTCTTGTTGAGACCCTATGAATCAATTGAAACCTCAGATTCATACTAGAACCACGATGATTTAGCCTCAAGCTAAACTCAAAGGTTCTCTGAGTAAGAACCTTTGATGATCACTTATTGAATGAATGGATGTAATGACTCAACAAAATCTAGAGAAAGAGTTATCCTTCGGTCAAAATAAATCTGAAGGAATAAAATTCGTTTGATTTAGGAAATACCTATTTGAATTTTTTTTTTGAGTCCGGTTGCGAGGTCTGAATAAATAGTAGGTATGAATCATAGTTCAAATATTTCTTTTCTTGATCTATTCTATATATTCCGTGCTCCAGATACTAGAATAAATATCCGACGAGATAGAATCATCTTGATAGAGATAACAGGTCCATTCTATGTATTATCAATAGGATCAATTATAACAAGTCACACACTCATATTCCGGAAATACCGAAACAAATAAATTCCACGGTCGAACTACCAGAATAGAATGGTCTAGAAATCCAAGTCTAAAGTAATTTTTTCTTTGATTGAAAGACTAGGACTTCATAGTTCTTATAAACCTAACTCATTGAAATTCCATCCAGTAAAACGGAAGAATTATAAATTTCCAAAATAATAGATAGGAATATCGCAAATAGAGCCATTGCGACCCCCATAAGTGGTGTAGTCCCCCATCCCGGAGCTACTTTACCATATTCCGAATTCAATGGTTTCAATAAATCCCCTACAGTAGTTCGTCTTGGCCCAGATCTAGAACTATCCTCAACGGTTTGTGTAGCCATAAATCCTATTTAACGATTGGTTGAGATCTGTTGACTTTGTATACTATTCCGTTGTAGTTGTAAATAAGCGATCTTATCGTAGATCCATTGTGATCTTGAAATTATCTAAAAATGGAAACAGCAACCCTAGTCGCCATCTCCATATCTGGTTTACTTGTAAGCTTTACTGGGTACGCCTTATATACCGCTTTTGGGCAACCCTCTCAACAACTAAGAGATCCATTCGAAGAACACGGGGACTAGTTGAAGTAATGAGCCTCCCAATATGGGAGGCTCATTACTTCAATTAAATTATTTCGAAAAGTTATTTCATTTTTTTAGTCGGAACCTTAGGCGGTTCTCGAAAAAAGATAGCGAAAAAAATTATCCCTAAAGTCGAGACTAAAAGGAATGTATAAACCAATGCTTCCATGGATTCGATCGTGGTTTACAATTATAGCTTCCACACCTATTCATTTGGGATCATTTACCATATCATATAAAGAAAGAAAAAAAAGTCAAAGAAAAGATGGTGATTCAAGTCACGATTTCTCTGATACCCGATGTCAAATCAAAAAAAAAAAATAGAGGCGAAAGATACCACAACAATGTCGTATCAGACTACTTGTCTCCTTGTAGTTGGATCTCCAAGTTTTTGGAATGCTCCAAATTCCACTTGAGCATCCAAATCTGGATCAATACCAGCAAAAACATCTCTGAACAAGGTTCTAGCGCCATGCCAAATGTGTCCGAAAAAGAAGAGCAAAGCAAACGTAGCATGCCCAAAAGTGAACCAACCCCTTGGACTGCTACGAAAAACACCATCGGATTTCAAAGTAGCCCGATCTAATTCAAAAATTTCACCTAATTGGGCACGTCTAGCATATTTTTTCACAGTAGCAGGATCAGAATAACTTACTCCATTAAGTTCGCCACCATAGAACTCAACAGTAACACCTACTTGTTCAACACTATACTTTGATTCTGCCCTTCTAAAAGGAACATCAGCTCTCACAATTCCGTCTTCATCTACCAAAACTACCGGAAATGTTTCAAAAAAAGTAGGCATACGACGTACAAAAAGCTCGCGCCCTTCTTTATCTCTAAAGACGGGGTGTCCTAACCATCCAACAGCAATTCCATCCCCATTGTCCATTGAGCCTGCTCTGAATAATCCCCCTTTTGCCGGATTATTACCAATATAATCATAAAAAGCTAATTTTTCGGGAATTTTAGACCAAGCTTCCGATAAACTAAGATTTTCGGCTAGCCCGGCACTAACTCTTCGATATATTTCTTGCTGAAAGTATCCCTGATCCCACTGATAACGAGTAGGACCAAATAATTCGATTGGGGTAGTTGCTGAACCATACCACATAGTTCCAGCAACAACAAAAGCTGCAAAAAAAACAGCAGCGATACTACTGGAAAGTACAGTTTCAATATTGCCCATACGTAATCCTTTGTATAGACGTTGAGGCGGACGGACACTAAGATGGAATAGGCCTGCTAATATGCCCAATGTACCCGCTGCAATATGATGAGAGGCTATTCCTCCCGGAACAAAAGGATCAAAACCTTCCGCGCCCCACGCTGGATTTACAGATTGTACTTTTCCAGTTAGTCCATAAGGATCGGACACCCATATTCCAGGACCATACAAACCTGTTACATGAAATGCGCCAAAGCCAAAGCAAGCTACCCCTGAGAGAAATAAATGAATTCCAAAGATCTTGGGCAAATCCAAAGAAGGTTTTCCCGTACGTTCATCACAGAATATTTCTAGGTCCCAATATACCCAATGCCAGATAGCTGCCAAGAAGCACAAGCCGGAAAACACTATATGTGCCCCTGCCACACCTTCATAACTCCAAATACCCGGATTTGTTATAGTTCCTCCTGAAATACTCCAACCACCCCACGAATTGGTTATTCCTAAACGAGTCATGAAGGGTATAACGAACATACCTTGTCTCCACATTGGATCAAGAACGGGATCAGAGGGATCAAAAACCGCTAATTCGTATAAAGCCATCGAACCAGCCCAACCAGAAACTAGAGCTGTATGCATTATATGAACAGAAAGCAATCGACCGGGATCATTCAATACGACAGTATGAACACGATACCAAGGCAAACCCATGGAAATACCTCTTTATCAAAGAAAAATAGACACTATGTCACTTTATTTTATCGCGTTGGAAAAGACTATATCTATATATACTATGTACCTAACCTTTTCAGTAGATTCTGTATCAGAAAGGATTAATATTTATTCCATTCCATTGAAAATAACGGAACAATTTTGTTCGTAAGAACAAAGAGAAGCAGATCTATTCTATACCCGATAAGTACCAATACGCAATGGGAGGATTGGTCCCATTTTTGGGGAACGAATGGATAGATACTTGTTTATCATTCGAACGATCGATTTCTTCGTTCAAATTTTTTCTTTATTCATTCTGTCTTACTCTATAAACTTTCCAATCTATGTATCAAATAGAATAAAGAGAAAAAAGGGATGAAGACAATAAACCATTGATTGTTACGTTTCCATATTAAAGTGAAGTATAGTACTAAATTTTTTTCTTTAATTTAATGCCCATTGGTGTTCCAAAAGTACCTTTTCGGAGTCCTGGAGAGGAAGATGCGGTTTGGGTTGACGTATAGTGCGACTTGTCAGACATATTGGGTCATATGGGATTTACCCGTTCTCTCCCCTGATCGAGATATCCTCTGTTTCGCCCAAGAGATATTGTATTGAGTGAAGCATCAATCAATCATTCGGAGCGTGAAGTGCAATTAGATCAATTTATTTTATATTGGGGATCAATATTCTAAATTTAGAAGAATTTATGGTTTACTTGGACTGATAAAATAAAGTATCCAGGCTCCGTTCATAAAATACCAAATCGATAACAAATTGTTAATATAATATATGTACGATTACCACTTGTATCATAAATGATTCTTATACCTACTATTACTATAGTAGTGATAGTAGTGATCCCAAATTGCCGACCAACGGAATAGTATGATGAATACATCAAATAGTTTTGGGAAAGCAAGACACGAAATTAACTAAAAAAAAAGAAGTCATAACAAAAAAATGGTACTGAGACCATTTGTCCTATATGTGCAAATAGAATTCGGACAGATCTTTTCCCGGGGTAGACCATGAACCTAAAAGAATTGAAAGGGCCCATTCAGGAACAAGACAATGACATCGTGATTTTAATATCGATGAAACAATACATCAATGATAGGTTAGTTTAATAAGTTCAGTAATCTCTTTTTTTTTTTAGAGGGAAGGGAGCCAAAACTCATCTCGTTTTTTTTAATAGAAGACCTTTCATAAAAAAAAAAAAAGAAATAAAACTGGAATCGACACATTGATTCTTTTTTTTTTTTTCGCAATTTTTTTTGAACCGTATGCATCCAAAGGTGCACGTACGGTTCCTAAGGGATGCAATTTTTTCCTAAGAGATACAATTTTGTCCTAATCAACCGACTTTATCGAGAAAGATTACTTTTTTTAGGCCAAGAGGTTGATAGCGAGATCTCGAATCAACTTGTTGGTCTCATGGTATATCTCAGTATAGAAGATGATACTAGGGATCTTTATTTGTTTATAAACTCTCCCGGCGGATGGGTAATACCAGGAATAGCCATTTATGATACTATGCAATTTGTGCCACCTGATGTGCATACAATATGCATGGGATTAGCCGCGTCAATGGGATCTTTTATTCTGGTCGGAGGAGAAATTACCAAACGTCTAGCATTCCCTCACGCTTGGCGCCAATGAGTTTTTATTTGATTGAAAAAAAAAAAGAAGACTATGCCTTCGCCAGATTGATTATAAAAGAAAATTCTAAGTAATAATAGCATGGCACTTCGAGTTCGATATGAACAAACCATTATTGTTTTTTCATAACATGAGATTTTGTATCGAGATAGTAGTATGAAATAAAGGTTATTTCCGATTTGATCTTATGTGTCAGGAGTACATTTCAGCGTCACAAACCACTTTTCTTCCACACCAGAAGTCTCTTTCTGATACTTATGCTATGAAAGAAAGAGTACGAAAATGAAAAAAAAAAAGATCATTTTTTACTTATTTGTGATCATATCAAAAAGAAACTTTGGGATTGCTAAATCACAGACGAGATAAATATATAAAGTAACAGAACCATCATAGTATTCTTTTTTACTTCTACGAAAGGAAGGGTGGTAAATGGATCATTCAACGATCTGGATTAGATGGATTCTATTTCTTTCTTCGATAGAATAGAAGAGAAGAAAAAGTCAATTCCATTGCAGAGCCGTATGCAATGAGCAAAAGATGCCTGTACGGTTGTTCAATTCTATTTGATTTTTTTTTTCTTGTTATTTTTTTATCCCCTACTTTACTTTAGTTTAGCCCAATCATGCGAGATAGAAGAACCGTTCATGATGTTATATCAATATCATCAGGGTTATGATTCACCAACCTGCTAGTTCTTTTTATGAGGCGCAAGCAGGGGAATTTATCCTGGAAGCGGAAGAACTACTGAAACTTCGCGAAACCCTAACAAAGGTTTATGTACAAAGAACGGGCAACCCTTTATGGGTTGTATCCGAGGATATGGAAAGGGATGTTTTTATGTCAGCAACAGAAGCCCAAGCTCATGGCATTGTTGATCTTGTAGCGGTCGAAAATGAAAATACTGGGGATTTCATATAAATCTATTTTATTTCAAACCATAATTCCAATTTTCTGTGATTTGATATTGAATAGAAATAATTCATGATGATCAATCATCAGGTTAAGATCGATCTAAACCAACCCATTTTATTTTATTCTATATATACATACGACATGCCAACTATTAAACAACTTATTAGAAAGACAAGACAGCCAATAAGAAATGTTACAAAATCTCCCGCTCTTAGAGGATGTCCTCAGCGTCGAGGAACATGTACTAGGGTGTATGTGCGACTCGTTCAGATCATAAGTTCAAACAAATGAGACAATTTTTTCAGTATCAATGACCAGTACCAATGAATAGGATAGATAGAGAAGATCTATCATATACCCATATTGTATATGGAATTTATGGTTTCCATTGGTGCAAATCCAATCATCTAGATTTGAAATAAGAAGCAATTCCCCATTGGTAGCAAATGGTTATCCATTAAGCGGAGGAAATGGTATCATAAGAAGCAAAAAGGTTATGCTCCTTTTCTTGAAAGAACGGACTAACAGGGTCAGCTACCTAGCCAACTTTCATAATTAAATGCCGTCACTGTATGGATAACTCTTTTTGTGAAAAGAGCTATTACTGTAGATAGGTAGAGCCAAAGAGTGTGAACTATACAAGTTAACAATACCATTTGATTAAATGAAAGAAGAGGCTCCGGTGTATAGAGAGGACCTCACCGTTTAAGAGGTAACCATAGAAACGATGGAACCCACTATTTTTTTTTTATTTAGTATCGTTCTAATTTCTTATTTCCAGTGAAATAACTGGAAGGAATAGAATACAAAATCGTGGTTGGGAAGATCATAGTAGCAAAAGCCATTGGAATTGATATTTTATATATCGGAATAATCCGTTTTGTTATTAATCGACCTGGGAAGGGGAAAAGGATGACTGAAAGAAGAGAAATCAATTAGTTATTCATTAAGCTTTAATCTGATTCAATGACCAGAATTAAACGAGGATATACAGCTCGGAGACGTCGAACAAAAATTCGTTTATTTGCATCAACCTTTAGAGGGGCTCATTCAAGACTTACTCGAACGATTACTCAACAGAAAATGAGAGCTTTGGTTTCCTCTCATCGAGATAGAGGCAGACAAAAGAGGGATTTTCGTCGTTTGTGGATCACTCGGATAAATGCAGTAACTCGTGAGAATAAGGTATTCCATAGTTATAGTAGATTAATACACAATCTGTACAAGAAGCAATTGCTTCTTAATCGTAAAATACTTGCGCAAATAGCTATCTCAAATAAGAATTGTCTTTACATGATTTCCAATAAGATTATCAAATAAAGGAGATTCCAAAGTAATATACAGGAATGATTGAAACAGAATTCCCCGGAGAATGAACTCCGGGAAGATATAGAATAAAAATAAATTAAGATAAGTAGTAGAAATGAACGAACATGTTTCAATAAAAAAAAAATATATTTCTTCTTCTACCCCATTTTTTGTTTCATATATTATAACACAAGAATAAAATCTGGATTCTAGGCCTTTTCGAACAAAACATCAATCTGAGCTTGAGTTACAATTGGATTTTTGAGTCAATTAAGGAGTATGCCTACTTATTTCTGGTTCTAGGATCAGTAGTTCTTGGGATCGACTCAGCTCTCTCAAATTGTTTCTCATTATTAAGAAAAGGTAACAAAGATAAAATACGAGCTTGTTTTATAGCAATAGTAATTAATCGTTGTTGTTTCAAGGTCAATCTATTTACTCGTCTAGATAATATTTTTCCTTGTTCACTAATAAATCGACTAATTAAACTCATGTTTCTATAATCGATTCGATCCCCCGATCCAATTGGGGGCAAACGCCTACGAAAAGATCGCTTGTATTTACGAAAAGGTTGCTTGGATTTATCCATGGTTTATTCCTTATCTCTAAAGTTCTATTTATTTATTCATTTCAGATCCAACCGAAATAGGCTTTGATTCATATATTATTTGATTCATATACTATATATCTATACACATGAAATAATATCTACATAAAATCGGGTTTGATTTGTATATATTATGCATATTATATATGTTAAGTTCTTACTCTTCCTGTCCTGTTCTTTGGAAAGGTCGAACACATGATGTTTCCTTCGATCTATTTCTTGATTTCCCCATGAATCGTATGCTTATGACAATAGCGACAAAATTTTCTCAATTCTAATCGACTGGGTGTATTGTGGCGATTCTTTTGAGTAATATATCTAGAAATGCCCCGCGATTCCTTATTGACACTATTTCGGACACAACTGGTACATTCCAAAATAACTCTGACTCTGACATCTTTACCCTTGGCCATGAACCTCCTTTAGATTTTGGATCGACTTAACTTAACTCTTCTATTTTCGATCCGAACCGAAGAAGAAGAAAAAAAAATCAATAGAAGTTACTAATTAGAAATTCCATTTCTAAACATTTCGTTGTAATTCGTTTTATTATCTTATCTAATTAATAGAATATGTATTAATATAGTATATATTAAGTTAAGTAATACAAAATAGAATAATAATTAAGTAATACAATTTCTTTCTAACTATCAATTATTTCTATTCTAAATCCCAATATTTCATTTAAGTATCTTCTTTCTATGCTATGATTTCGTGGAGCCTGCCCTAGATTGGATACACATTTGAATTTTATTTCTGTTTTCCCAAATTCGATCTTGGATCTACCGGATTTTTTATGAGGTTCAATACACTTTTTCTTTCTCTTTCCTTACTATCCTAAAGAATTGAAAGGGAGAGGCGAAATTTTAGTTACGTCATGTCATGTGGAATTCTATTTCTTCATTTCTTCGCATATCAATAACTAGAATAAAAAAAGGGGAATGACAGGGCATCTGGGAATAAACGATTAATTTCTATCAATAGACCCGCTAAAGACCCAAACCATAGAGTAGTTAACACGGGTGCCACGGAGAGATATGTTTTTAGATCTCGCATTGAAAATCCTCCTTCTTTATTGTAATACATATATTGTCAGATGCTGTAGTTCAAGACAAGATCATTTTTATTTATTTTTACGCGGATTTCCTAACAAAAATGGATATGTACAATGAACCAATAGATGAGATTTTCCTGTCACTAAAAAAGAAAAAGATGACCCCTTCTTCCTGAGCATTACGGATAAATATTCATTCTTTTTTATACGTTAGGTTGGGTTTCAGATGTATATAATTCTTTTATTATATGAAACCAAAAACAAGAAATGGCAAGAAAGTTCTATATAGATAGAGGAGAAAATAAAGATGTGGAAAACAAGACAGGTATTTTGTACAATGACACTGTACAACAATTTTTAAAAGGGATGTAGCGCAGCTTGGTAGCGCGTTTGTTTTGGGTACAAAATGTCACGGGTTCAAATCCTGTCATCCCTACCTATTACTTCTCCTATGGGCAGTAACGAGAGATTAATTGAGATCGATTAAAATGGGGCATAATCTTTCATTTTTGGATACTATATGTATGCGAGATGTGTTAGAAGTTAAGTGGAAAAAAAAAAATTTCTTTGAAAGCGCTCTTAGTTCAGTTCGGTAGAACGCGGGTCTCCAAAACCCGATGTCGTAGGTTCAAATCCTACAGAGCGTGATTCCGTCTATCTTATGTATGTCGAATCACAATAAAATAACTTAACAAAACAAAGTTGAATTGCAACTGGAATTTGACCTCCTCCCTGTAGGAGGTCAATCAAAAAAAGAAATGTTACTCAATCAAAGGTCCAACTGATCACCACGTCTGTATTGTAAATATGCAGTCACAAATAATCCTGCCAAAGTAATAGGAATTAGACCTAAGACGATTCCAAATAGAAAAACTTCAATCATTTCGGTTTGTTTGAGGGGATAAAAAAAAGGGGTAAGATCTATCCCTAAATATTAATCTGAATTATCCGTGAATCTCAATGACCAAGAAAAAAATTGGCAATTGGTGCGGGAAAGAACCATAGAATATCTGGAATTCCCGAGAAATTTTTTTCTGAATTATTTATTCAATTCATTTTCAAATAAGTCGTATCTTGTTCAAACCAATAAATAGAGCTGGGGTTATAGTTAAAGCAGCCAGTAGAAAACCGAAATAACTAGTTATAGTAAGCATGAAAGGGCTTTATTAGATATGTTTTTTTTTTTTTCTACATATGTTGATAAAAAACTTACCTAAGTTTCCATTTTTCCCAGATACGAGGGT